TATATATTTATCATTGATTAGTAGGAATTTATTAGTAGGAGGCAAACTTTATGAAAACAGAAGTATACGCTTTAGGTCAACATATATCTATGTCTGCTCACAAAGCGCGAAGAGTAATTGATCAAATTCGTGGGCGTTCCTACGAAGAAACACTTATGATATTAGAACTCATGCCTTATCGAGCATGTTATCCCATTTTCAAATTAGTTTATTCTGCAGCAGCAAATGCTAGTTTCAATATGGGTTCGAATGAAACAAATTTAGTCATTAGTAAAGCCGAAGTAAATGAAGGTACTATCGTGAAGAGATTAAAACCTCGAGCTCGAGGGCGTAGTTTTGCCATACAAAAACCTACCTGCCATATAACTATTGTAATGAAAGATATATCCTTAGGTGGATATATAGATACCGACTCTATTAAGTGGTCACAAAAACAAAAATGGAAAAAAAAGGATACAACTATGTCGTATTATGATATGTATAGTAATAGTAATGGGGGAACATGGGACAAAAAATAAATCCAATTGGTTTCAGACTTGGTACAACCCAAGGTCATCATTCCCTTTGGTTCGCACAACCAAAAAATTATTCTGAGGGTCTGCAAGAAGATCAAAAAATAAGAAATTATATCAAGAATGATGTACAAAAAAATATGAAAACATCCTCTGGCGTTGAGGGAATTGCGCGTATAGAGATTCAAAAAAGAATCGATCTGATCCAAATCATAATCTATATGGGATTTCCAAAAATATTAATTGAAAGTCGACCCCGAGGAATCGAAGAATTACAGATGAATTTACAAAAAGAATTTAATTCTGTAAATAGAAAACTTAACATTGCTATCACACGAATTGAAAAGCCTTACGGAAACCCTAATATTCTTGCAGAATTTATAGCCGGCCAATTAAAAAATAGAGTTTCTTTTCGCAAAGCAATGAAAAAGGCTATAGAATTAACTGAACAAGCAGATACAAAAGGAATTCAAGTGCAAATTGCAGGACGTATCGACGGAAAAGAAATTGCGCGTGTTGAATGGATCAGAGAGGGTAGGGTTCCACTACAAACCATTCGAGCTAAAATTGATTATTGTTCCTATACAGTTCGAACTATCTATGGGGTATTAGGCATCAAAATTTGGATATTTATAGACGGGGAATAATAAAATAAACCTTTATTTCCCTTTACATTCTATCCGGCGATGGAACAAAAAGAGAAATTTCTTTCTTATTTTTATTTTCTCTTCAATTTTTATTTTCTCTTCAATAAAAAAATGAACAAACAATTATAATTCTATAGGGTTTAATAAAAATTAAATTAATCTTTTGATAAAATTGCTATGCTTAGTGTGTGACTCGTTGGTTTTTTGAGGGTTAGTAACCAGCCCCATAGTATAAACAAATAACTATAGAAGTAATAACCAACTTATCCCTTCGTATTATCTGGATCCAAAGAACCAGTCAAGATATGATATATTGTTCATATTGTTGTAGCAACTGAAATACTTTTTCATTAAAAAATCTGCTTCTAAGTTGTCAATAGAAATAAAAAAGAAAGGGTATGGATAAATGGAAGGATGAAAGAAAGAAAGAAAAAGAATATGGATGATATAAAATTCCAATATGTAAGGTCTATGAGTCATCTCATAAAAAATCTGTGTAATAAAGCATCAATAAGGATTCATCATTAAAAGGATCCGCGCATCGAACAAAAAATAAAGAGCTTCGAGCCAATAAAGACTAAGAATATTGACTCAAGAACTAATAGCTCCATTGTAGAATTCAGACCTAACCATTAAGTAAGAAGGGATGGGAACGATGGAACCTGTGAATTCAAAAGATTCTAGTGAAAATGAATTAGAACGATTCATTGATCGGGATGGCGGAACCGACCAGAAACCAATTAATCTATTCGGAAAAGTTATGAACTAATGATAGAACTGAAATAGAAATTGAAAGAGTAAATATTCGCCCGCGAAAACTTGATTTTCTTGGATTGCTAAATTTAGGGTCAATCGAATACGATAAAGAGTAAAACAAAAGAAAGATTCCTTTTAACATTCTAAATCTAAAATAGATAAATATAAGAAAAAAATTATTTAATATATTTAGTTATCTATTATCTATAATCTATAACTATACAAATAAGATATAAAAATTAATAATAGATTTGATCTAGATTAAATGAAATCCATGAGTCAGCAGATTACTTATTAAATACATGTATATCTTAATTCAAATTATATTATATCTGAATTGAATTCTAAATCTTTAATTTGAATTTATTTTTATTCGCGAGGAGCTGGATGAGAAGAAACTCTCACGTCCAGTTCTGTAGTAGAGATGGAATTCAAAACAAACCATCAACTATAACCCCAAAAGAACCAGATTCCGTAAACAACATAGAGGAAGAATGAAGGGAATATCTTATCGAGGTAATACTATTTGTTTTGGTAAATACGCTCTTCAGGCACTTGAACCCGCTTGGATCACATCTAGGCAAATAGAAGCAGGTCGACGAGCAATGACACGAAATGCACGTCGCGGTGGAAAAATATGGGTTCGTATATTTCCAGATAAACCAGTTACAGTAAGACCCGCAGAAACACGTATGGGTTCAGGTAAAGGCTCTCCCGAATATTGGGTAGCTGTTGTTAAGCCTGGTCGAATTCTTTATGAAATGGGTGGAGTAACAGAAAATATAGCCCGAAGGGCTATTTCAATAGCAGCGTCCAAAATGCCTATACGAGCTCAATTTATTAAAAAAGAAATAGGCCCTAATTAAAAATAGCGGATGCAGGTTTCTTTTTTTGGACAAATAATATTTCTTTTTTTCTTTGACCTTTGTATTGTAAAAACAGATAAAAAAAAAAAAAATGATATGATTCAACCTCAGACCCATTTGAATGTAGCAGATAACAGCGGGGCTCGAGAATTGATGTGTATTCGAATCATAGGAGCTAGCAATCGTCGATATGCTCGTATTGGTGACGTTATTGTTGCTGTGATCAAAGACGCAGTTCCAAACATGCCTCTACAAAGATCAGAAGTGGTCAGAGCTGTAATTGTACGTACTTGTAAAGAACTTAAACGTGACAACGGTATGATAATACGATATGATGACAATGCTGCAGTTGTGATTGATCAAGAAGGAAATCCAAAAGGAACTCGAGTTTTTGGTGCGATTGCCCGAGAATTGAGACAGTTCAATTTTACTAAAATAGTTTCATTAGCTCCCGAGGTATTATAAAATGAGACCACGATATGGTTATAGTAGGGTATTTAAAAGAAATAGATTAAGATTCATTTAGTAGATTTTGTCTCACGTATATACCTTTTAAAATTAATATTCATAAACAAATACTTAAAAAAAAAAAAAAAGAAAAACATGTTGATTATATCCAAATTTGGAGGCACCAATAATTTTAATTAATCATGGGTAGTGATACTATTGCTGACATAATAACCTCTATACGAAATGCCGATATGTATAGAAAAAGCGTGGTTCGAGTAGCATCTACTAATATCAGTGAAAGTATTGTGAAAATACTTTTACGAGAGGGTTTTATCGAAAACGTGAGAAAACATCGAGAAAACAACAAATATTTTTTGGTTTTAACCCTACGACATAAAAGGAATAGGAAAAGCACTTATAGAAATCTTTTAAATTTAAAACGGATCAGTCGGCCGGGTCTACGAATCTATTCTAACTATCAAAGAATTCCTAGAATTTTAGGTGGGATGGGTGTTGTAATTCTTTCTACATCTCGGGGTATAATGACAGACCGAGAGGCTCGACTAGAAAGAATAGGCGGAGAAATTTTGTGTTATATATGGTAATCTTTCTAATATCCGAATTGAATATGAAACTTCTTATTTGTGAAAAAGAAAAGAGAAGTGCTGGGTTGTCTAATAGGGTTCTTCCTCCACTAGTTAATACTTCAAGGGGGTTTTGCCTGGAATGAAAGAACAAAAATGGATTCATGAAGGTTTAATTACTGAATCGCTTCCCAACGGTATGTTCCGGGTTCGTTTAGATAATGAAGATATGATTCTAGGTCATGTTTCAGGAAAGATCCGACGTAGTTTTATACGGATACTGCCAGGCGATAGAGTCAAAATTGAAGTAAGTCGGTATGATTCAACCAGAGGTCGTATAATTTATCGACTTCGCAACAAAGATTCGAAAGATTAGGTATTTCCCTATTTATTTCGTAGGAATACCATTAAAAATTGAAAATTTCAAGAAACTTCTTTTCTTCCAAGAAGTAGATTCAAAATTAAAGTAAGGAGTGGCAAATATGAAAATAAGAGCTTCCGTTCGTAAAATTTGTGAAAAGTGTCGACTAATACGTCGTAGGGGACGAATTATAGTAATTTGTTCGAACCCAAGACATAAACAAAGACAAGGATAGACATAAACAAAGACAAGGATAATAAGGCTCATTAAAGACCTGATATACAAATAGGGGATCTGTTTTGACATGAAATGGATATATCCATATATCTCTGACTCAAATTTATGAGATGATAAAATATGGCAAAAGCTATACCGAAAAAGGGTTCACGTGGACGTATTGGTTCACGTAAGAGTACACGTAAAATACCAAAGGGGGTTATTCATATTCAAGCAAGTTTCAATAATACCATTGTGACTGTTACAGATGTACGGGGGCGAGTGGTTTCTTGGTCCTCTGCCGGTACTTGTGGCTTCCGAGGTACAAGAAGAGGGACACCATTTGCTGCTCAAACCGCAGCGGCAAATGCTATTCGTGCAGTAGTAGATCAAGGTATGCAACGAGCAGAAGTCATGATTAAAGGTCCCGGTCTCGGAAGAGACGCAGCATTACGAGCTATTCGCAGAAGTGGTATACTATTAACTTTCGTACGGGATGTAACTCCTATGCCACATAATGGCTGTAGACCCCCGAAAAAAAGACGTGTATAGAAAAAAAATGGAAGATATTTCAATAGCAAGAGAAACAAGAGAAATAAATGATTCAA